CTGAATAGGACGAACCCGCCTCCGTGGATATCTTTGCTTCGGAACAAAGCAATTAGAATTAGGCTCGGTCAACTGGAATGTGTATTATCCGTATGGGAGATCTTCCAATTGAGGAGATCCATCGACCTGAGACGAAGAGAAAGGTCTATCTATCTTCTTTAGTTATTCAATGAAACCAATGATTCGTTATTGGAGCAGATAGCAACAACCATTTCAGCGGACATGCGTATTTTCCGATGGATTTACATGGTTTCATTAGTATAAATTGTTTGATGTAGCGAGTAATAGGCTCTTTCGCCGTTCAAGAATTCTTGTTTAAGCAGTTCATATCATCCACACATAGTGATCTAAGATTTCAATTCTTCCATGTTTCAGCAGTAGCATATTGTTCCACGGAGTTAAGGCCAAAAAGATGGAAGAAACAAGTGTTTCCACGACTCTACCATCCGGCCAATTCTGTTCCACTTAATCCCCTTTTCATGGGCACATATCTTTACGGCTAAGGAATGGGGAATCTTTCTCCTGTTACATGAATCAAATGTTTCATTTCATCCGGGAAAAGCCATCTCTTTCTCAACAATGTCTTTGTCATTTGATCCAATAGCGTTCCGTTAGATAGGAACAGATTTGATAAATACTGATAACTCTCGGATAGAGTATTAGAACGGAAAGGTCCATTAGATAATGAACTATTGGTTCTAAACCATCTCTGGCGATGAATCAACAATTCGAAGTGCTTTTCTTGCGTATTCTTGATGAACCAGCGTTTATATATAGATGTAGGAGGATTTGTTTGGGAAGCAATAAGCCCCTTTGACATCTCTTCATCTGCAAAGAATTCTCGACGTGAAAACACAGAGACAGAGGGCTGATCTTTGAATAGGGAAAAGAATGGATCCGCAGGGTCCCAAATGAATTGGCTTGTTCGAAAAAAGCCTTGTTCTTTGGAAGATCTATCTCGTGTCTGGTACTGCACGGTTCCACTCTGCAAGAACTCCGAATCATTCTCTTGAAGCTCATCCTCTTTATGATAAATGATCCATTTGCCCCGAAATGACCCAGTCCAATAGGGAAATCCCAATTCAGTGGGCCTTTCGATACAATCAAATAGATTAGGGCGCCATATTCTAGGAGCCCAAACTATGTGATTGAAGAAATCCTCCTCTATCTGTTGCGGATCGAGGGCCCCTTCCCCTTCTTCAAACTCCGATTCGTATTTTTCATATAGAAATCTCTGATCAACGATAGAACAAGATCCATTTTGCATCATATCTAACTGATTCCTTGGTTCGGACCGAAGAAGTAATGTCACTCGATTATTATCAAACTGACTACAATATTTTTCTGTCCGTGAGGATCCCGCCAGAGCCAGAGTGCCTTCTACTTCTAATAGTAATAATAGTAATAGGCCATGAACTAGATCAGAATCATTCTCAACGAATCCATAAGAAGTGATCCAATTTTTTTCATCGTGTCTGGATGAAGACCAAAGATCTTGAGCGACCGATCCGGCAGAACAACTCAAAAGATAAAGAAGTATCGTTAATTTCTTCATGCTCGTTCCAAGTTCGAAGTACCATTTGTACAAATAAGAATCCCCTCCCTTACATGATTTCTTCTTCATATAGATAGATATAGGATCTATGGGGCAATTACTTAGAAGTATATTTTGTGTAACAGCCCTTCCTATCTGATAGAAAAGGATCCCATGATCCTGAACCGATCTTATCTGGGATCGAAAATCCCAAGTTTTTCTATGAAGAGCTGATCTAATTGTATTAGTTTCTATAATGGATTTCTTCTGTGTAATACTAATTGATAGGGCCTCATTGATAAGTGCTACAAGATCTCGCGCATTGGAACCCATGGTTATGGACCCGAATCCGTTAGTATGGAACATCTTCTTTTCCAAGTGAAATCCCCTAGTATATGAAAGAATGAAAAAGTGCTTTCGTTGTTGTGGAAGAAGAAGCCTTCGTATCTTAATGCATGTATTTAATTTATTCGGAGCTATTAGAGCGGGATCCACTTTTTGGGGAATATGAGTCGAAGCAATAACAAGAATCTTTCCAGTGGAACATCTTTCACAATCCCTGGAGAGATAGTTCTCTAATAGACCGAGGGATAAGTAATTCGACTCATTCACATGCAGATCATGAATGTTTGGAATCCATATTATGCAAGGAGACATTGCTTTTGCTAATTCGAATTGAAGGGTGATATCAAATCGGTCTATTTTCGGCGTCATATACATAGTTAGCACATTCGTCATAGTTAGCAGCTTCGTATCAAGGTCATCATCAATATCGTCACTATCATCAATATCGTCACTATCATCAATATCATCAATAAGATAACCTTTAGGCTTGTCATCCAGGAACTTGTTCGAAAATACCGTAATGAAAGGAACATAGGAGTTTGTCGCTAGGTATTTGACCAAACAGGATCGTCCAGTTCCTATAGAACCTATCACTAAAATACCTCTAGAAGGGGATAGGGC